ATACAAGTACTGTAATGGGCTTCTCCATGGGTATCTGGTAACCATGTGTGTAGGGGGATAATGGGCGATTTGACAGCAAAAGCAATAAAAAATCCAATATAGAAGATTATTTCTAAAACCACAGGATATGACTGATTAACTGATGTTTCAAAATTTAATGTTGGTTCATTAGACCCATATAAAGCAACACCCAAAACTCCCATTAAGAGAAAAACAGAACCCCCGGCCGTGTACAAAATAAATTTTGTAGCTGAGTACAGACGTTTCTTTCCTCCCCACATGGCTAGAAGTAGATAAACAGGAATTAATTCTAACTCCCACATGATGAAAAAAAGTAAAAGGTCCCGAGACGAAAATGATCCAATTTGACCACTGTACATTGCTAACATGAGAAAATGGAATAATCTAGAATCTCGAGTAACTGGCCAAGCCGCTAAAGTCGCTAAAGTAGTGATAAATCCTGTTAATAAAATGGGTCCTATAGAGAGTCCATCTATTCCTAATCTCCAATGGAAATCAAAAAAATCGATCCATTTATAATCCTCTACTAGTTGGATTAATGGATCATCCGATTGGAAATGATAACAAAATGCATAAGTTGTTAGAAGGAGTTCTAAAATACATATACATATGGTATACCACCGAATTACCCTATTTCCTTTATGGGGAAGAAAGAAAATTAAAGAACCCGCAAATATCGGAAAAATAACAATTATTGTTAACCAAGGAAAATAATTCGTAGTAAAGACAAGATACACTTGGACCAAAAAAACCCGTGCTCAAAATATTTTGATTTTTGAGCACAGGTTTGTCGGTAAAAAAATTAAATGGATTCAAGTAAAGTTTTCTCGAACGTATCAATAAGCTAGACCCATACTGCGAGTTGTTTCATGCCATAAATAAACTCGGACACTCAAGAAATCTGTTGGACAGGCGGATTCACATCTCTTACAACCAACACAGTCCTCTGTTCGTGGAGCAGAAGCAATTTGTTTAGCCTTACAACCGTCCCAAGGTATCATTTCTAATACATCGGTGGGGCAGGCTCGGACACATTGAGTACATCCTATACACGTATCATAAATCTTTACTGAATGTGACATTGGGTCTATACGTTTTTGAATGTTCTAAATTTTCGATCTAGTAAACTTAGAAACGAATCATATATTTAGATACCAGATGAATCAATGAGTTATCATAATTTTCGAATCAACCCCTTTCTGGATTGGTTTATGAGATATGAGAGAGGCCAAAATACTTTGATTTCTTGTGTTTTGCAAACAAGATCATACCCTACGTAGTAAACATGCTAATTAAAATAGATTTCTCAATATTAGAATCTAGATGATTAATATTAATTATTCAACAAATTTGATTGGTTGATACGAGTTGATTTTCTGTTACGGTAAATTGATGAAACAATAGCCAGTCCAATGGCTGCTTCAGCGGCTGCAATAGCTATAACAAAAATGGAGAAAATGTCTCCTTTTAATTGACGATTATCAAAAAAATCAGAAAATGTTACAAAATTGATATTAACCGCATTCAATATAAGTTCAAGACACATAAGGGCTCTAACCATATTTCGACTTGTGATCAATCCATAGATACCGATAGAAAATAAATAGGCACTCAAAACAAGTACATGTTCGAGAATCATTAAACAACTCCTTATCAATCTCTACTCCTTTCAATATGAACAACAATTCAACTAATTTAATTGACTAGTATATAACAAGTCTGGAACAAAGAAATATATTGGTACTAGATTGACCTAAAGTCTTTCTATTTATCCAGCTAGAATTCAAATAGAATTGAAGGAAAATGAATGTGATAAGACAGAACAAAATTTTATTTGAATTCCAAGTTTTAATAGAAATTTTTTATTGACGAGCTACAGCAATTGCACCTATTAAAGCAACTAAAAGGATTATTGAAATAAGTTCAAATGGGAGAAAAAAATCTGTTGATAAATGAATTCCGATTTGTTGACTATTACTTAGAAAATCTTGCTCTATAATCTGGTTTGATCTTGTAGTCCAAATAATCCCGTACCATGACGTATCTGAAATAGTAGTAATTAGTGAAATAAAAAGAGTTATACAAACTATCGAAGTAATTCCATCTCCTACGGTCCAAAGATGAAAATCCTTGTAATATTCTGAGCCATTCATGAACATCACAGCAAAAATGATTAAAACATTTATAGCTCCTACGTAAATAAGTAGCTGCGCAGCAGCTACAAAATAGGAATTAGATAGCATATAGAATAACGATGTACAAACAAGAACCAATCCTAAGGAAAAGGCCGAATAAATTGGATTGGGAAGTAATACCACTCCTAGACCCCCTAATATAAGACCCGATCCTAGAAAGACTAAAAGAAAATCATGTATTGGTTCAGATAAATCCATTTTTTATAAAAAATCAAAAACGAAGAATTTCATGACTTTATTGACCTGACCAGGAAAACAGCAGTTTTTCTCTTTTTTATGATACTTTGAAATTGTTAATTGAATGAAATTCGAATGGGTATGAATTGACGTAGATTCTTTTATTTTATTGGACCACTATACATTCTTTATTCGTCGAAAGAGTAGTTTTAACCTATCTACTTTTGATATCATTTATCTACTTTGAAACCATTACTATTATAATATAGAATATTGAAATCGGTTTTGTTTTCAATCGAAATTAAGCTAGGAATCTCATTAAGCAACCACTAGTTTGAATTGCCCAAGCAAAAATCTCATTGTTTTAGATACGAATGAATCCTTCGTACTTCGTAATTTTTTTGAATCGAATTAAGAGTTTATTCATTGTTTATTTGAGGTAAATTCGAAATTGTTCGAATTGTGTAATCATCAATTACTGACATTGGTAAGCGACCCAAAGCGATTTGATTATAATTCAATTCGTGACGATCATAAGTAGAAAGTTCATATTCTTCCGTCATTGATAAACAATTTGTTGGGCAATACTCAACGCAATTACCACAAAATATACAGATTCCAAAATCAATACTGTAATTAAGCAATCGTTTCTTTCGAATATCCGTTTCCAACTTCCAATCAACAACGGGTAAATCTATAGGACATACACGCACACATACTTCACAAGCAATGCATTTATCAAACTCAAAGTGTATTCGGCCTCGGAAACGTTCCGATGTGATCAATTTTTCGTAGGGGTATTGAATAGTTACAGGTAAACGATTTGCGTGGGACAGGGTAATCATGAAACCTTGGCCGATGTATCTGGCGGCTCGTATTGTTTGTTGACCATAATTTATGAATTCAGTTATCATAGGGAGCATATGTTGAATATCTATAAAAAAGATTTTATGCTTGTTTCTTTCTCTTGTTTGAGACAAGTCGTGAATCTAGGATATTATGGTCTTTTACAGTGAAAGAAGTTGGGACGAGGTTGTCAATAATAGATTACCTAGAGAAAGCGGTAAAAGAAATTTCCACCCAAGATTTAATAGTTGGTCCATTCTCAGCCTCGGTAAAGTCCATCTTGTTGCAATAGGAATGAACAAAAACAAATAAGTTTTGGCTAACGTGATAAAGATACCAATTAGTGTTCCAAAGACTTTACCCCTTTTATTTATGCCAAATAACTCAGGAACAAATATGTACGGAATAGAAAGATTCCAACCTCCCAAGTAAAGAACTGTTACAAATAATGAAGAAACTAGTAGATTCAGATATGAAGCAATGTAAAATAAACCAAATTTGATACCCGAATATTCGGTTTGATACCCTGCTACTAATTCTTCTTCTGCTTCTGGTAAATCAAAAGGTAATCTTTCACACTCGGCGAGAGAAGAAATTAGAAAAACGATAAACCCGATGGGTTGACGCCACAAATTCCACCCCCAAAAACCATATTTTGACTGCGCTTCCACTATATCAACTGTACTTGAACTGTTAGATAATCATAGTCGATGATAACATCACTGTGCCCATCGCTATTACAGAACCGTACGTGAGATTTTCACCTCATACGGCTCCTCAGAGGTCACAAATAAATCTAAGGGACCTTTCCTATTCTTTATCTTGATATGTTTGTCAGATAGAGTCAAAATCTATCCTAAGGTCCCAAATTAGACCAATGGAATTCTGTCTGCTATATTTCAAACTAATAAATAAGTGCTTCTGAATTTATCTCATCTTTTAAGAATTTGAATTTTGCTTTGTTGCTTAATAACCTTATCATTAAATAAAATACAAAAATGTGCTTTAGAGCAATAGCATATAGACATTTCAACCTCGAATTTTCAATTACGAAAAAAATTAGAGAGTCCATTAGTTCATGAATCATGACAAAAATTTTCTCTCTCTAAATAGAAATTAAAATGGAATTATAGGAAAGAATAAAAACAAAAAAATAAAAAAGGAAAAAAAAAGACATCCCTCCTTTTTGCTTTTGCAATTAGATTCTTTTCTTTCTATTTCGATTTATTTTATTTCATTCCTATTCTCCTTTCTCAGAAAAAGGGCCTTTAACCAAAGTAAAAGATTACTTCGTTCGTGATAGTTATTTACTTACTCAGTGGATAGGAACATACTCTGGATCAGAATCATGGGGAGTACTTCTTGATCATTTCTACGAATGTAAAGCCCCAATTTGAATTCCTTTTATGTACAGAAATATCCTCTTGGATAACTTACATAATCTCAATTACTAATCCTTTGTGTATCTTAGTCTTCCTAACCATCCACTCATTTTGTCTTTCAAAAAAAAACCTACCGTTGTGGAAATCCATCTATGGTAATAGACAGTAAAAACTCCATACAGTTGATCTTTTGAACCCGCTTCAAGTTATCATGACAATTCACGAATCTTGGGGTAAACAATCTCTATTGCTTATGTTTACTTTTTTCACCATTTGATTCTTGTACATAGGAAATGAGACTCAACCTTTTTACTGCAAATTTAGAAGCCGTTTTCTTTCACTCATATAACTATCTGGTTTAGTTCATCAACTCAAATGCTGAAGAAAAAAAATATATATAGTCAATCAAATCTTTTTATCCTTGTTTCTAGAAAGAAAAGAATTTGGAGAATTTTTAGGTCTCACCGAATCACACGTAGAGATATTGATAACACACATAGAGCTAATGGTATTTCATAACTAATTGATTGAGCAGCTGCCCGTAGACCACCTAAAAAGGAATATTTATTATTTGATCCATACCCCGACATAAGAAGTCCAACGGGAGCAATACTTGAAATGGCAATCCATAAAAAAACACCAATACTAAGATCGGCTAGAACAAGGTGATCACCAAAAGGAATTACTGAATAACTTAAAAAGATAGATATTACTGCTATGGATGGTCCGATACTGAATAAACGAGTATCTCCTGTAGATGGAATAAGGTTCTCTTTCAAAAGTAGTTTTGTCCCATCTGCTAGAGCTTGAAGAATTCCTAAAGGGCCGGCATATTCAGGTCCGATACGTTGTTGTATTCCTGCCGATATTTCTCTTTCTAACCAAACAATTACTAGTACACCTATTGTGATTCCTAATACAAGAGTCAAAATAGGGACAAGCATCCATATGATCCCATAGACTTCTTTTAAGGATTCCAATTTGGAAAAAGAATTGATAGCCTCGATTTCTGTTGTATCAATTATCATTTCAACGATCAACTTCTCCCATAATGATATCTATGCTACCTAGTATTGTCATAATATCAGCCAATTTCATTCTTTTAACTAACTGAGGAAGAATTTGCAAATTGATAAAACCTGGTGGGCGGATTTTCCATCTCCAAGGAAAAACGCTCTGATCGCCTATCAGAAAAATTCCCAATTCCCCTTTTGGGGCTTCAACTCTCACATAAAGTTCTTGTTTCGACAATTCAAAAGTTGGAGAAGGTTTTTTACTAATAAACCGATATTCAAAATCATTCCATTCAGGATCTTTTAATCTGTCAAAACGTCGGATTTCTAAATTTTCGTAAGGCCCTCCTGGAATTCCTTCCAGAGCCTGTTGAATAATCTTTATGGATTCTGTCATTTCACTGATTCGTACTAAATAACGAGCTAATGAATCCCCTTCTCGTTGCCATTGAACCTGCCAATCAAATTCGTCGTAAGACTCATAATGATCAACTTTACGAAGATCCCATTCTATTCCGGAAGCTCGTAGCATTGGTCCCGATAAACCCCAATTTAATGCCTCGTCTCTCCCAATAATGCCTACGCCTTCAACTCGTTCTAAAAAAATAGGATTTCGGGTAATAAGTTTTTGATACTCAGCAACCCCTGTTAAAAAATAATCGCAAAAATCCAAACATTTATCTATCCAGCCATAGGGTAGATCGGCAGCCACTCCTCCAATACGAAAATAATTATGCATCATTCGCATACCGGTTGCAGCTTCGAATAGGTCATATATTAATTCCCTTTCTCGAAAAATATAGAAGAAAGGGGTCTGCGCACCAATATCCGCCATAAAAGGACCGAGCCATAACAAATGAGAAGCTATCCGACTCAACTCCAACATAATGACTCTGATATAGCTAGCCCTTTTAGGTATTTGAATATTGCCTAATTGTTCGGGTCCATTTATGGTTATTGCTTCTGTGAACATAGTAGCTAAATAATCCCAACGTGTTACATAAGGCAAATATTGTATAATTGTTCGGTTTTCCGCAATTTTCTCCATCCCTCTATGTAAATAACCCAATATTGGTTCGCAGTCGACAACATCTTCACCATCTAGAGTAACGATGAGTCGAAGAACACCGTGCATTGATGGGTGCTGAGGCCCCATATTGACTATCATGAGGTCTTTTCTTGTAGTTGGTGCAGTCATAAGTTTTTTAACGATTCATTCTTCCATGAATTACTGAAAGTTAAAAGAAGTTCATCAAAATTTAATCGAAACATATAAGTGAAAATGAAATAACTCTTCAAATTTTAACGCGTTTTTGTCTCTCGAATGTTCAACTGATTAATTAATTCTTTATAACGTACTCTATTTTTTTTTGCCAAATAAGCTAGCAGCCGTTGACGTTTTCCCAAAATTTTCTTCAAACCTCTCTGAGATAAATAGTCTTTTTTGTGCAATTCTAAATGTGAAGTAAGTCTCCGTATCTTATTGGTGAAATTGAATACTTGAAATTCAACAGATCCTTTCTTTTCTTCTTGAGAAATAACTGAAATGACAGAATTTTTTACCATAAATGAATTTCCCCTTTCTTTATTTTACAGATATGGATTTTTTCGAATTTTATTGATCAGTAATAATAATGCCAGTAATTTGAACGTGGTATATAGACTTAATTTCTTTATGAACCTCTAATTTTATCAATTCCAATAAATTAATCAAATTTTAAATTTGATTCAGATAGGAATCCAAAAAGGTGGTAGGTACGTTTTTTTCATTCACAAAAGCGAATAATTGAAACCTAAAATCCTAAAATGAAGAAGATTCTGTTGATTCATTTCTAGATCTAATCGATACCTTATTTTATTGATTTAGTATTGTCTACTCGAATTAGATTCGAATGAGATGTAAAACAAGGCATGTGTGCATTTGTTGACTTTCAGATACTCTATACGAGACAGGGTATTATAGTACTCTCAATTAATTTTCAATTAATTTTCAATCGTGGATACATATGGATCCTTAAGATACTGAAACGGCTACCATTATTGGTATCAAACCAATAACGATTCATACAAGCTAAATCTTCTAATCGATAATTAGGCCAAAGAAAGAACTTAAATTTAATTAATTCATTTTTCTCTTTATAAAGGGGTTTCCTTTCATCCAAAAATTGACTCCAGTTTTTTACATTGGTTTCGTTGCAAAATACTGAATTTCTATCGACGACATTCCAATTCAAAGAATTAAAAAAACTTCGAATTCTCAATTCTCTACGACGTCTAGACCATAAAATATTTTCAGGAACAAGCAAATCAAAATGATTTTTTTCTGTATTTATTCTTTGAGTTTGAGGTTGCAGAATGAATTCGTCAAAATTCTTTTTATCAACATATCTTTGTTCTCGGTATCTTTGATTAGTTTGGTGTTTACTTTTATGAACCAATGAAATACTTATGGTTTGATACATAATAAATTGTCCATTATTTTTTACAGACAACCGAATAGGTTCGATAATCAATACCCCCTTCTTCATCAAGTCTGTAAGAGGTAAATTTGCCTGAATCAGCATTATATCCAAACTCATTTCTCTCCTTTGAATTGCCGATATAGTAATTTTGGTTGGATTTATCAGTCGAAGCAGAAGACAATATACCTTGATATTTTCGATCATTCTTTGATTCAAAGCATCGGTCCATCTCAATTGAAAAAGCAAATAACGTTTCAAGAACAAATCTAGTTCTGCTTCCGTGTTGCTTTTGTATTGTTTTTTATTTTTACCCCTTTTTGTGTCTGATTCCACGTAATCTTTTTCAAGATCGTTTTGATGTTTTGAGAAAACAGGGCTCAGATTTCCTTTTTTTTCTATATCTGATCCACGCTCTCTTTGACTTGCGGGTTCTTTTACTTCTTGAATTTGATTCTTTATTTTTTTATTTGATGGTAGAAAAAAGTTTTGTTTTTGGTTTTTATTTTGACTAACATTTTCATTTGTATTCAAATTTAAAAGAAGGAATTTGCTTGGTATAATCCACGGTTTTATTTTATAGACATTATAAAGTAGTACAAATTCTGGGAAGAACCAAAATTCCAGATTCAATATGGGACGATTAAATATTTTTTCATTCATTCCCATCCAATCAAAAAAGACTTTTTTCGAATTTTTTTGAGTTTTTTCTGGATTTTGATGAGTTGTAAGATAAAAAACCCCCTTTTTCTCAATTATTTGATAATTATTAATACCAATTTTAGTATTTGGATTACTGTTGGTATCGATCTTAACCCAAGCCTCAATATCTCCTTTTTGTCTAAGAGAAAAATGGAGAATTTTCCAATCAAAATATTTTCTATCGAAATTTCTTTCTATATCTAGAATATTGCCCTTTCTTAGATAATTATTGATATGAAGATTGCCGGGCATATCAACAAAGTTGTGTTTGGACGGGTTGGAATTATACGAAAATTCTAAGTTCTTCTTTACTTTTACTTGAAAGGGTAATCTAGAAATAAATGAGTCACTTTTGTTTTCATAATTAATCGATTTATATGCTAAAAGATCATATCTATAACATTTTGGAAAATTATCTTTTTGGTTTGATAATGAATAGAGTTCCGAATCATTTTCTTTTTTGTAATGAATTAATTGATCTTTTTCATATGAATTCCATTTGTTTAAGTTTCTATTTTTAGTTTGAGCCATATAACTTTGCTTAATCCTAGTTCGCCATTTTTTTGGCATTAATCTAGACCATCTAATCTGAGATAAATCGTATTGATAATGCTGTTTTAACCAGTTTTTCCATTGAGTGATTCTATAACTCTGAAGTTTCTTATGTTTTAATTCCGAATGAAATATTCCTAGTGTTCTAAAATAGTCCTTTATTTTAGTCTTAAGGAAACAAGACGTTGTGTTATATTGAAGAACAGATCTAAATTTAGACAAATTAAGAACTTGGGTTTGTGATAATTTGTAAAATACATATGCTTGTGACAAGTAAGATAAATCACAAAAAATAGGGGAATTTTTATTACTAATATTATAAAGTGACTTTTTTATAGTCGAAATAAACAGAAAGTGAATTTTATTATTATTATTAATTTTTTCTCGATTTATTTCATTATTGGAAATGGATTTCTCAATCAATTTGTTTGTTGATTCAAGAAAGAGTTGTGTAGTAATTCTAGGAATATTAATGATAGATAAAAATAGATCGATGTATAATCTTTGAATGAATAATTTTAGAAAATAATGGAATTTCCATATTACTCGAGTATTTCGGCTTTTTAATATTTGGAAAAAAGTTTTTGGCGAGTCGAATTTTTTAATCTTATTTGTTTTATTAGTCCTAATGTTTATTTCTGGAGTTACTTTCT